GATCCTGCTCAAATGCTTTCTGGGTCGTCTTAGACTTTGCGATTGATGTTTCTCGCCAAAAATTGTGAGATTTTTTACAGACAAAGCAAAGGGTTTACTTGTTACTAACTAACATATGGCCTCTCGCCTTCTTTAGATGCCTTGTTTCACTCCGATAGTATCATAAGTTGGGTCGATGCAGAGGAAATGAATGCATTTCCATACTATTCAATTAAATAAATTACGAAAAAAATGGAATTTGGATTCTACCAAATCATTGATTCGACTGGATCTTACGGAGCCTGTTCATGCATGACATGATTCGGGGCTGATCATAGAAAGAATTCTATTCAAGCGAACCAGCCTATCGTCTGTATATGGATATAGCTTATACGGTGGTTGGAACAAAGACACATGCATTGGTTTGTAAATTTCAATGTGGCAGAAAGGGGCATATATCTGCACGACCTAATCAATAGTTCAAGTCACACACTCCCATAATCCATTTTACTTTCGGAGAATTCCCTTCAACTAGTTGTGTTATATTAAATAACACAATACAATATTGTAGTATTGTGGGGTTGAAGGAAAGAGAATGTCCAAAAACATGTCTTATTAATTTTTATAAGACACAGTTATAGCAATGAAATACTATTGTTCCTTCCCCAAGTGATAAATGATTGATTACAAAGATCTATGATCTATCTTCTCTATAAGGGACCAGAAATGCCCTGTTTACGTATCATTAGGAAGTGCATTAACATAAATACAGCAGTAAGAAGAGGCAATACAAAAGTGTGTAAACTATAAAAACGAGTCAAAGTGGATTGTCCCACACTAGCACTTCCGCGTAATAACTCCACCAAAGGCGATCCTATTATAGGAATAGCTTCAGGGACGCCTGTTACAATTTTGACCGCCCAATAACCAACTTGGTCCCAAGGTAAGGAATACCCAGTTACACCAAAAGACGCGGTCAATACAGCCAGAACTACACCTGTAACCCAAGTCAATTCTCGAGGTTTTTTAAACCCACCGGTGAGATACACGCGAAATACGTGCAGTATCATCATTAGAACCATCATGCTTGCCGACCACCGATGAACTGATCGGATTAACCAACCGAAATTTGCTTCAGTCATTATGTATTGAACAGAAGCAAACGCATCAGTAACAGTTGGACGATAATAAAAAGTCATAGCAAACCCCGTAGCTACTTGTACTAAAAAACAAGTAAGGGTAATCCCACCTAGACAATAAAATATGTTGACATGGGGAGGAACATATTTACTAGTTATATCATCCGCAATCGCCTGAATCTCGAGACGTTCTTCGAACCAATCATAGACTTTATTGAGATAGGTAACCCGGGGGGACTCCCCCTCTGAGAACCATATATGAGAATTTGATCTCGTACAGCTCAAGCAGAAACACACAAATACGGCTGCCAACGTATATGTAATAGAAATATCTTACTCTTCCTCTCGGAAGTGAAGATACGAAGCATTAAAAATACGAAAGTTCTTCTTTGTGGTGATAATGCCAAAATATCAAGTCGGCTCTTCCTTTTTATGTTTAGTATTACTACAGGCCTCTTGAATCTTCTCTTTCCCTATTTTTCTTTGATTTGTCAGTTGTGTGTAATTCGGCTTTTACTATTTTTTTTTCAGTGATAGGAATTTCTCTTGTTAAGACCCTATAAATTAATTGAAACCCCAGATTCATACTAGAACCACGATGATTCAATAAAAACCCCAAACCCCAAAATTCCCTGAGTAAGAACTATCGGATCATCACTTATTCAAATAATCAAATAATGACTCAAAATACGAAAGAATTTACCTTTTAGTCAAAATCAGCATAAACCGAAAGAAAAATATTTCAATTTACTAAGTATTTCGAATTGGTTGAACATTTTTTTTGTTAGAATCCGGTCACAAGGTCTGAATATAATATTAAGTATGAATCATAGTTCAATTCTGGATCTATTTCATAATATTCCGTGCTCCAGATACTAGGATGAGTATCCGACGAGGTAGAACCGTCTTTATCAAGATAAGATGACAGACTCATTCTCTGTATTAGCAATAGGATCAATTATAACAAGTCACACACTCATATTCCGGAAATACAGAAAGAAATTACGCGATCGAACTACCAACGGGGTTATAAATAAGAAACCTGAAAATTCACTTTGTATTGAAAAACTCTAACTTAGTAGTTCTTGTGAATTTAATTCATGGAAATTCCATCCAGTAAAACAGAAGAATTATAAATCTCCAAAATAATCGATAGGAATACTGCAAATAAAGCCATTGTGACACCCATCAAAGGAGTAGTTCCCCATCCAGGAGCTACTTTACCATATTCCGAATTCAATGGTTTCAATAAAGCCCCTACCGTAGTTTGTCTTGGACGAGATTTAGAACTACTCTCAACGATTTGTGTAGCCATAAATCTGATTGTATTTATTGAGATCTGTTGACTTTGTATACCATTCCCTTGTAAATAAAGGATCTTATCAGAGATCCATTGCGGTCTTGAATTCATATAATAATGGAAACAGCAACCCTAGTCGCCATCTTTATATCTGGTTTACTTGTAAGTTTTACCGGGTACGCCTTATATACCGCTTTTGGGCAACCCTCTCAACAACTAAGAGATCCGTTCGAGGAACACGGGGACTAGTTGAAGTAATGAGCCTCCCAATATTGAATGCATATTGGGAGGCTCATTACTTCAACGGAGATAATGAAAAATCATTTCTTAGTTGTAATTTTAGGCGGTTCTCGAAAAAAGATAGCGAAAAAGATTATCCCTAGGGTCGAGACTAATAGAAATGTATAAACCAATGCTTCCATAGATTCAATTGTGGTTTACAATTATAGCTTCCATACCTGTTTATTGTGGATTATTTCCCTGATAAAAAAAGAGTCAACGAAAGAGTAGGTCATAATTAAATCAAGATTTCGCCGATCCCCAATGTCAAATCACAAAAAGAGAGACAAAAAATACGAAAGCAATTTTGTATCAGACTGCCTGTCTTCTTGTAGTTGGATCTCCTAGTTTTTGGAATGCTCCAAATTCTACTTGAGCATCTAAATCTGGATCAATACCAGCAAAAACATCTCTGAATAAGGTTCTCGACCCATGCCAAATATGTCCAAAGAAGAAAAGCAGGGCAAAGGAAGCATGTCCAAAAGTAAACCAACCCCTTGGACTACTACGAAAAACACCATCCGATTTCAAAGTAGCACGATCTAATTCAAAAATTTCACCCAATTGAGCACGTCTAGCATATTTTTTCACAGTAGCAGGATCACTATAACTGACTCCATTGAGTTCGCCACCATAGAACTCAACCGTTACGCCTACTTGTTCGACGCTATATTTAGATTCTGCTCTTCTAAAAGGAACATCGGCTCTAACAATCCCATCTCCATCTATCAAAACGACTGGAAATGTTTCAAAAAAAGTAGGCATACGGCGTACAAAGAGCTCACGTCCTTCTTTATCTCTAAATATTGGATGTCCTAACCATCCAACAGCTATTCCATCCCCATTGTCCATTGAACCTGCCCTGAATAACCCCCCCTTTGCCGGATTATTGCCGATGTAATCATAAAAGGCTAATTTCTCGGGAATTTTCGACCAAGCTTCTGATAAACTTTTATTTTCGGCCAGCCCAGCACTAACTCTTCGATATATTTCTTGCTGAAAGTATCCCTGATCCCATTGATAACGAGTAGGACCAAATAATTCGATCGGAGTCGTTGCTGAACCATACCACATAGTTCCGGCAACTACAAAAGCTGCAAAAAAGACAGCAGCGATACTGCTAGAAAGTACGGTTTCAATATTACCCATACGTAATCCTTTGTATAGACGTTGGGGCGGGCGGACACTAAGATGGAATAAGCCCGCTAATATGCCCAATGTCCCTGCTGCAATATGATGAGAAGCTATTCCCCCTGGAACAAAAGGATCAAAACCTTCTACGCCCCATGCGGGATTTACTGACTGGACTTTTCCGGTTAATCCATACGGATCAGACACCCATATTCCAGGACCGTACAAGCCTGTTACATGAAATGCGCCAAAACCAAAACAAGCCACCCCGGAAAGAAATAAATGAATTCCAAAAATCTTAGGCAAATCTAATGAAGGTTTTCCTGTACGTTCATCACAAAAAATTTCTAGATCCCAATAGACCCAATGCCAAATAGCTGCCAAAAAGCACAAGCCAGAAAACACAATATGTGACCCGGCCACACCTTCATAACTCCAAATACCAGGATCCGTTACCGTCCCCCCTGTAATACTCCAACCGCCCCAGGAATTGGTTATTCCTAAACGAGTCATGAAGGGTATAACGAACATACCCTGTCTCCACATTGGATCAAGAACGGGATCAGAGGGATCAAAAACAGCTAATTCATATAGAGCCATCGAACCGGCCCAACCAGCAACCAGAGCCGTATGCATTATATGGACAGAAATCAACCGACCCGGATCATTCAAGACAACGGTATGAACACGATACCAAGGCAAACCCATGGAAATACCCCTTTATCAACTAAAAATAGACACTATGTAACTTTATTGCATTGGAAAAGACTATGACTATCAAGGTACCCCTGCTCTTCTCAGTGGATTATCTCGGAGCAAGGGTTAATATTTGTTTTTTCTAGTCTATTGGTACTAAGGGAACAATTTTGTTTGTAGGAACAAAGAGAAGCAGATCTATTCTATACCCGATAAGTACCAATACGCAATGGGGGTTGATACCCTTTTCTATGAGCAAATGCCGCCATATTTGTTCATCGTTGGAAAGCTCTAGTCGTAATAATTTTACTTTAGCCATTCTATTGTCTGTTATGAACTTTTCTAATTTATTCTCGACATAATATATGATAAAGAATATCAACCTTTCTAATTATCATACATGTTGATATTATGAAAAGAATAGCCCAATTATTACGTTTCCATATCAAAGTGAAATATAGTACTTAATCTTTTCTTTGAGTTAATGCCTATTGGTGTTCCAAAAGTACCCTTTCGACTTCCGGGAGATGAAGATGCAACTTGGATTGACGTATAGTGCGACTTGTCAGATATATTGGGTCATATGGGCTTTCCCCGTTCTCTTCCCCGATCGAGATATCCTTCCCTTCGCCCAAGAAAGATTAATTGAATTATCCAAAATTTGGAGCGCGAAGTCCAACTCGATCCATTTGTGGGGGATTCAGATTAATAATATCAATTCGAAAAATTTATGGTTGGCTTGGTTGAACCAATAAAATGACATGAAGTATCCAGGCTCCGTTTAAACAAATCCCAATCGGTAATATATCGAGAATTACTGCTTGTATGAAAAAGAATTCCTATAAAAAATAGAATAAATATAGGACTGATCTGAAACTTAATCACTCGAATAGAATAGAATAGATGACGTCAATATGTCGAATATCCCATTTTGGGGCAAAGACATTAACTGAATGAAAAAAAAACGACATCTTAGCAAAACAAAAAGAAGCGGTATTAGACGCATTTGACCTATATGTGCAAATAAAAATCGAGCAGATTTTTACCCGGAGTAGAGCATAAACCTAAAAGAATTAAAGAGGCCCCTTCAAGAACAAGAAAATGACATCGTGGTTTGCATTTGATCTCGATGAAACAATAAATCAAAGAAAAGAGTGGTTAGTTCGAAAAGTTTACCTCTTATTATATTATACTCTACCTATACTAATACTATTTCTTTTTTTTATTTGTATATTGGTGTATATTAAAAAAAGGATTCCTTTTTTTTTATTTTGTATCTAGGTATGGAGTCTTCTATATTATCTTTTTTTTATTTCTTTATTATTCGAATTCTATTTATTCGAATTCTATACTAACTAAATATATAAATATAAAATTTCTTATTTACGAAAAACTCATATTTATCGAAAAATAGAAGACAGCCCCCCATTAGAAAGAACTGCTATCCAAAAACAAGAGGGCCGTAATCGACACATTGATTTTTTTCTTTTTCACATTTGTTTGACCCGTATGCATCAAAAGGTGCATGTACGGCTTCTAAGGGATAAAATTTTCTCCTAATCAACCGACTTTATCGAGCAAGATTACTTTTTTTAACCCAAGAGATTACGACCGAGATCTCGAATTACCTTATTGGTCTTATCGTATATCTCAGTATCGAGGATCAGACCCAGGATTTTTATTTGTTTATAAATTGTCCTGGCGGATGGGTATTACCCGGAATAGCTATTTTTGATGCTATGCAACTTGTGCTACCAGATATATATACAATATGCATGGGAATAGCCGCTTCAATGGGATCTTTTATCCTGGTCGGAGGAGAAATTACCAAACGTTTTGCATTCCCTCACGCTTGGCTTTGGCGCCAATGAGTTTTTTATTTGAGAAAAAAGACTATGCCTTCACCACACGAAATATCAATATAGATTATTAGTAGTGTTAAGTAAAAATCGCATGGCACTTTGAATTCGATATGCAAAATTTTTTTAGTTTTTTTAAAAAAACATTAGATTATGTATCGAGAGAGAAGTATGAGATAAAGGGTATTCCGATTTTTTATCCGGAGTACGTTTCAGCGTCACAAACTTTTTTATTTTAATACCAAAAGACTCTTAATCCTAACCTAACAACATTTGTGTTTGAAAGAATACGAAAAAAATTCCGTATTTCGGATCAAAAAGAAACTTTGGGATTGCTGAATTACAGACCAAATAAATATATAAAGCAACGGAGCCATCGTAGTATTTTGAACTCACGAAAAGAAGGATGGTAATTGGATTATTTACTGATCTGGATCTGATCAGTTCTATTTTTCTTCGATGGAAGAGAAAAGTAAAGTCCATTGTCGAGCCGTATGCAATGTGCAAAAGATGCACGTACGGTTGTTCAAGTTTATGGGTATTCCCTATCTGTTGTCTTCGCTTCATCATGCGAGATAGAGGAGCCCTCCTTTTGTTATATCATCAGGGTAATGATCCATCAACCTGCTAGTTCTTTTCATGAGGGATCAACGGGAGAATGTATGATGGAAGCGGAAGAACTATTGACTTTGCGAGAAACCCTCACAAAGGTTTATGCACAAAGAACAGGCCAACCTTTTGGGGTTCTAACCGAAGACCTGGAAAGGGATGTTTTTATGTCAGCAAGAGAAGCCCAAGCTCACGGAATTATTGATCTTATAGCGAAGGAAGGGGTAGAAATAATAAAGACGGAAAAATGGAAAGAGTCGAAGTAATCAAATTAGCAAATTGATATTTTATCTTTTGACTTTACTTGGTAATATTCGATATAACTAGAAAAAATGCATAATCATCAGGTTAGGATTGATCTAAACCAGTCCCTTATGTAAAGAATTCAGCATGCCAACTATTAAACAGCTTATTAGAAACACAAGACAGCCAATCAGAAACGTCACGAAATCTCCCGCTCTTCGGGGATGTCCTCAGCGACGAGGAACATGTACTAGGGTGTATGTGCGACTCGTTCATAGTATGAGCTGGGTTAGAAACTCAATTTCCAGTATCAATGGTCGTTACCATTGAATAGGATAAAATGGAAGAACTCTGGTCACTATCGAAAAAAAGATCTACCACACCCGTCTATTGCATATGAAATTTATGGTTTCCTTGGTGTAACTCCAAGCAGCTCAATTTAAGACGAGAAGCAAGTTCCCATTGGTAGCAAATGCTATACATTAAGCGGGAAAGTACTATTTTTCATAAAAAAGCATTATGCTCCCATTTTTGCAAAACGGACTAATAGGGTCAGCTATCCAGCTAACCTTCCAAATTAAATACCGTTACTGTATGGGCGGATCTCGTTGTGAAAGACCTATTACTGGATAATTCATGGGTAGAGCCAAAGATTTTGAATTGTACAAGTTACCAATAACGTTGACTAAACGCAATAGAAGGGCTCCGGTGTATAGAGAGGACCTCACTGTTTAAGAAGTAACCATAGAAACGAAGGAACCCACTATTTCTTTATTCATCTAGATTTACTATGTTTTTATTTTTGATACCTAGTATCAATCCAATTTCTTATTTCATTTAGAGTTGGGTCGAAATACCTCGAAAAAAATCGTGGTCGGGAAGGTTATAGTAGCAAAAGCCATGGGAATTCTTTTTATACATTGGAAAAGCCGTTTTGGTATTACCAGCGAGGGAAGAAGAAATAACTCAAAGAGAAAGAAAATCAATTAGTTATTTAGCAAAGTTTCATTTATTCAATGACCAGAGTTAGACGAGGATATATAGCTCGGAGACGCAGAAAAAAAATGCGTTTATTTGTATCAAGCTTTCGAGGGGCTCATTCAAAACCGATTCGTATTGTTGCTCAACAGAAAATAAGAGCTTTGTTTTCGGCTCATCGCGATAGAAATAAGAAAAAGAGAGATTTTCGTCGGTTGTGGATTACTCGGATAAACGCAGCAATTCGCGAAACAGAAAAGGGCATATACTATAGTTATAGTAAATTTATCCATGATCTGTACAAGAGACAGTTGATTCTTAATCGTAAAATACTTGCGCAAATAGCTATTTTTAATAGGAATTCTATTTATAGTATTTCCAATGAGATCCTAAAAAAAGAAGATTGGAAAGACGCACCCGAAATGCTTTAAACAAAGTTCCCCGGAGAAGGAACTCCGGGAAGGGAAAATAGAATAGAAACTAGTCCGATAAAATAAAATAAAAAATACAATAAAGCAGTCAAAATGAGAAAAGGCATTTAATAAAAAAAAGATTTCTTCTTCCGAGACAACAAAAAAATCCGGATTATCGGATTTTTTAGAGCAAAACATCAATTGAATAAAATAAAAAGTAAACCTATTGTTTTTTTGTTCGAAAACCTGTAGTTCTAACGGCCGACTTGGCTCTTTCAAATTGTTTCTCATTATTAAGAAAGGGTAACAAAGATAGAATACGAGCTTGTTTTATAGCAATAGTAATTAATCGTTGTTGTTTCAGAGTCAATCTATTCACGCGCCTAGATAAAATTTTTCCCTGTTCACTAATAAATCGACTAATTAAACTCATGTTTCTATAATCAATTCGGTCCCCCGATTGGAGCGGGGGCAAGCGCCTACGAAAAGGCCGCTTAGGTTTAAGGAAAGATCGCTTGGATTTATCCATGGTTTGTTTCGTTTATTTATTCCTTATAATATAAAAAATCTTCTACCGAAAATCCTATTTCGGTCGGATCTAAAAAAAATGAATTCGAAATAGGATTTGGTTTTTTTATTCTTTTTCTTTAATTTGAATTTGTTTCTTTTATAGATTTATTTTTTTTTTATTTATCGGCGCTTACCGCTTATATTATTATACATTTAGATTCGATAATAGCTTCGAATCCGGAATTCTTTTTTTATATATTCCATATTTTCCATATATATTTTTGTTTATAATAGAATAAAATTCTATATATTCGAATTTGAATTTATTGCTTTTTATTTATTGCATAGAATAATATGTCTGTTTATTTTATTTTCTTATCATTTTTTTATACAAATATATATATATAATATGTCCTTTTGTACTCTTGCTTCAAAAGAAAAATACGCAGGCGTTTGGTTCGATCTATTTCTTTATCTCTCCATGAATTGTATGCTTGTAACAATAGGGGCAGAATTTTCTCAATTCCAACCGACTGGGCGTGTTGCGTCGATTCTTTTGAGTAATATAGCGGGAAATACCCCTTGATTCCTTATTAACATTCTTTCGGACACAACTAGTACATTCCAAAATAACGCTTACTCGGACATCTTTACCTTTGGCCATGAACCCAACCCCCCTTTTGGGGTAAATTTTTTATTTAAGCAACTCTTTTATTTTCGACCCGAAGCGAAGATAAAAAAAAGAAATTGCTAACTTGAAATACACTTCAAAGGATTTCGTTGCTGTAAATAGAGGAATAGGAAATAAAAAAAGATTAACTATTAATAGTAAAAAGTATTCAGTATAATAAAGAATACGTAATCCAACAATTTCGAACTATAATATTTGGAATCACAGTACAGTATTTCACTTAAGTCTTGTGTATGAGACTTTTGCCCCCAACCCACATTTTAATTTCCGTTCGCCCTCTTATTTACTTATTTATTTTCATTGAATTTTTAATTCGAGCTTGAGCCCATGCTGGGGTCGAATCCTTTTTTCTTTCTCCCTTTGACCTTATATTCGAAAAGGGAGAAAGGGCAGGGGATTAGTCACGGATTGTGGGTCCTATCTCTAATCTTCGTTACCCCCTTACCATGTCAATAACTAGAATGAAAAAAAGGGGAATGTTAAAGCGTCCGGGAAAAAACGATTGATTTCTATCAATAGACCTGCTAAAGATCCGAACCATAAAGTACTTAGTACGGGTGCCACGGAGAGATATGTTTTTAGATTTCGCATGGAAAATCCTCCTTCTTTTTTTTTCTTTATTTATATATTATAACACATAAGAATATGACATATAGAATAGATAATCAGATGCATATGTATTTTTTTTTAACCACTTGTATTTGTATATGAAATTTCTTAAACAAATAAAAATGTACAACAATCCGGTCGATCAGATTTTCGACCTTTATTTTATAATTTGTTTAACTTAAAAAAAGGAAAAATGGCAAGATCTAGTGTGTATCTAAATATGAGAAATAATCATGTGGAAAAAAAGAAAAGGATTATTTACAATAATACTGTAAACCTATAAAAAGGGATGTAGCGCAGCTTGGTAGCGCGTTTGTTTTGGGTACAAAATGTCACGGGTTCAAATCCTGTCATCCCTACCTATTGCTTTTCCTCTGAGAAAAATTAATTAAGATCGACGAAATAGAGGCAAACTGGACATATAGAATCTGTCTTTTTTAGAATATTATTCGAATCCATATCATATTCTATTTAGATATATTCTATATAGTATATAATACTATATATACATATAACGCGTATGCAATTTTAACTATATATGTCAATGCAAGATGGAGTTTTGGGTTACAAAAGGCATTTTTTTCTTTACTGTTTGTGATAAGAAAGCGCTCTTAGTTCAGTTCGGTAGAACGTGGGTCTCCAAAACCCGATGTCGTAGGTTCAAATCCTACAGAGCGTGAGTCCAGTCTTGTTAGTTCTAATTAGACGTAAATAATAATAGAAAATTGACCTCCTTTCTTTATTTAAGCCAGAGGAGGTCAATCAACAAAGATTTGTTAACTAATCAAAGGTCCAACTGATCGCCACGTCTATATTGTAAATATGCAGTTACGAATAATCCAGCCAAAGTAATAGGAATCAAACCTAAGACGATTCCAAATAGAAGTACTTCAATCATTTCAATTTGTTTGAAAAGAAAAAAAGGGGGGGGGTAATATCTATCCTTAACTATTAATCCGAATTGTCCCTGAATCTCAATAACGGGAATTTTGAAATTTTCGCGATAAAATAAAAAACTAAAAAAATATATGAAATCCTACCAAAAGATTTCGTTTTATGAGTTGATTCAATTTATTTCAAATAAGGCGTATTTTGCTCAGACCAATAAATAGAGCTGAGGTTGTACTTAAAGCTGCTAGTAGAAAACCGAAATAACTAGTTAGAGTAGGCATGAAGGAGCTAAATCAAATATGTTTTTTTTCTACATATATTTATAAAGCACTTACCTAAGTTTACATTTTTTTGTGAAAGATAAGAGCAAGAATAATAAAAAATACCGGTTGAAAGAATATGTTCACTTTCTTACTCAACCATTACATCGACATCTAAAAATTCCGTGGTTTCTAATCAACAGGTTTTTTGAGGAACTCTTGGAGTAAACTAATAAAAAGAAATAAGAACTATGTCATGTAACTTTGTTTTAAAAAAAACTCTCACTATCGAAGAAGAAAACAGGAAAAGCATTTCTGTTTTTTTAGTTTCGGACAAAAAGTTATCTTCTTTTTATTTTTACTCATTAGATTCCGAAATTTAGTTTATTCACATAATTGTTTTTTCATCGAATACTATCTCCTACTTACTACTCTTAGTAGGTACTCGACGACGAATCAATTCCTTAAAATGCAAAATGCTTTTCTTTCTATATTCTATAAACAAAACACAAAAAAAGAAATTTATGGATTTCGCGTTTAATTGGATTGTGGGAATATAAAAAGCTCCGTGATGAATTCGAAAAGAACGGATGAGATTGATCCCTTACCCGACTTCTACCCGATTTGCGTTTCGAGTCCGAAACCAATAATGAAGAGAACCTCTATACTCTTTTTAGTAATTGGCGCATAGTTCTATATTACAAGCAAGAAAAACGCAATTTTCTAATCTAATACGTATACTTAATTTCAATATTAATTGAAATTGCCTTGCTGTGTCAGACGAAGGACGGCTATACTGATTTGGTATACTCTAAAGACACCCTTGGTACAATATTTCCGATCCCACAAAGACAAAGAATTTCCGTAAATGGAAATTTACGGATCTCATCTTTTACGGAATCGATTTACATTT